AAAAAGGAGTCCATGACCCCTTTTTTGAGCGTATAAGGAGAGGTCGAATTTCAAACTTTTCTCTCGAGTATACCCATTACCAAAAAATGGACGTCACTTTGGGACACATGCGGATAGCCGCCCCGCGTGGCTAAAAGTAAGCCAAAAGAGCTTAAACTTTTTTTTTTAGTTCCACTGAGAGACTCGAGTCTTATAAAAGACGCCACTCTACGGGGGAAGTCCTCGGGGCGAGTCCTTGCGAGTTCATCCCAAACAAAGCGAACCCCTTCCGGGTCTTGGTCGAGAAGATGCAGATAAAACGCCAATAGCCTGATGTCAGCTTCTACGGCATAAGCTTGAAAGAAGAGAGCTATCAACGCTAATAATAATAAGAATTTCATAAGAAAATCCAATAAAAAAAAAAGTATAGATGAAATTTTGAACAGTCATTTCAATCTTTTTCTTCTAATTCTATTCTAAGAAAGAAAAATCCCGAAAAATCCTCCGGTACTTCGATCGGTTTGAGAACGTGTGGAGGGAAGAACCAGCACGGCCGGGGATTTGCTGCATTCCGCCATAACTTCGAGAATGAATGAATTTGTTTTGTCGAAAGCTGCGCCCGCGCACTCGATGCTTTTCTCCTGGAGATGAAGGCCCGTACTCCCTGTGCCGAGGAGTCCCAGAAGCGTAACGTAAGGATCTAATTTCTTGCTCTTTTTTTCGATTGATCTTTGATACATTTTTTGTATCTCTCAGTTGGTGCGCTGCAACTGAGCCACTGCTCTTCAGGGCACTTAGGTGGACAATTCCTAAACCCAGTTTCTGGGGGGCAACCATGGGAACGAGACTAAGTCCCCCCTTACTCTAGCCTTCCTTTTCGAAGATGAGAGCAGAAGAACTTCGTAACGGCGGAGAAGGGTTTCGCCTCGAATCCAAACGATTTCTTGTTTTTCTTCTCTTAAGATATTTATAGTTAGAACTTGATCGAGGTTTTTTTTGACTCCGAAACATAAAGTAACAAGACCCGCCGACTATGAACCAACAAAAAGAAGAATGCCTTTTTTTTCTCTTGTTCGAGTTCTTCCTTGATGACCGGAACACTGTTATAGAGCCAATCGGTATACCTTTTTGGCTTTTTAAACCCCGCATCCAGCAGCTGCTCGATCTCCTTTTTAACTGAGAAGGCTGCTTGAATGGCCTGAAACCCTCCTTTTATTTTATCGGAAGTTGATGCTTTACTAATCTAGTCCAGGCATCTCAGAGTAGTCCCAAGCGAAAGAGTCCCAATACTCGTGAAGTATGTTCATGACTGCATCGGCCATCTCTGGTGACAAGTTCTTTCTTATGTATGTCGGCCGAGGTTCATCTTCCGTGCCCAGGTTTACTTCCAACAGCTCGTCTTGGACGTCGGCCCTCAGGTCGTCGAGCTTAGCAGGAGCCGGCTGGGGGTCTTCGAGTTTGAATTCCTTATACCGGTCATCAGATGGACCGGCCTATGTCGGCAGAATTTTTCTGCCAATACCCCAAGAAAGGACTACCCATGAAAAAGATCGCTTTGGGTGCAGACGCCGATCGGCCGATCTGGCCGAACGACTTGTCTTGAGTGAATCTGCCTATCCCCGTCAGCATAGTAGTATGCATCTGAATAGACTTCTGCCGCATGGGAAGCGTACTGAAACGGCCGTGGGGGCGGCACAAAAGGAGAGGGCACCAAAAGATAGAGACAAAACAGATGCCATTGGAAAGGCATAAGCCCTAGCATCAGCTCTTTTGCCGACTCGTTCGAAGAAGCAGGTGAAGGACAAGGGTTTTATCCCTATGGAGAGGGGAATGAAACCAACCTTTACGACTACTTTCTTTTTTATTGGGTCAATCAATTGAAGCATTTTTTGTGTGGGAGCTCGAGGATAATGATGGTGATGGATTCAAGAAGGAGGGGGTAAGCACACGGAATTGCGTGTATATAAGATAAGAGAAATTGCGTGGTTAAGCCGGCAAGCGAACAAAAAAGCCTTTTCCTTTTTTCGTTTTGGAGGGACGAGACTGATTCTGAAGCCGTTACCAGCAAGCAAAAAGTTGTGGTGTGGATGGGAGATTTCTTACGAGAAGATGATCCAGCACTCGAAAAACTAACAGAAAAAAGGGGGAATCAGAAAGACGTCAAGAAAAGGGCGGTGGTTACAATCAAGTGGAAAGACTCCAGGAAGCGAGAGAGGGTGGCTGAAATATCCACTGAAGCATAAGCCTTATAAAAAAAAAAAAGGCGTAGGATTCCTTTTCGACGGTGGGTGGTAACCATAAGTCGAAAAAGGCGCATCAGAAACAAGAGGTCCTTTTCAACAACATAGGAAAAAACGGATTCAAGTCAAGTGTAGTAAGGGGGAAGACCTTGATCAGAGAAGGAAGAAAGAGAGAATTGTTTTGTTCCTGAGTCATGCCCTCAGGGAATTAGTCAGGAGTCTTACAATTAGTTAAAGTAGTTCCCACTCGTGTTTGAATTCATGTTTTCAGTCTCAGCTGTAGTAGACCCTTATCTCATAATATGAGTTGATAGTAGAAGGAAGTCTCCTCTAGGTGGGTCCACTCTTTGTCTTCTTTCAATGCTTTTGGAATTTAGCACAGTGAGAAGCTGCTTTTTCTCTGTTTAGCTATCCCTAACACACTACACCAACCGAACCATCTCACACCGAACTGTATAACCTAGATCTGAGCTCTCTGGATCAGTCCAGTTCAGTCAGCCGGTAGTGGAATCAGAGTATCATTGATCAGTCATTCCAATCCTGGATTGAACTGAACGTACTTAGCTTGAGAAAGACCTTCTTTGTCGCCTACCTATAGCTATAACAGTGTTATAGAAGTCCTAACCAATAGTAAGAGTAGTGCTAAGCGAATGCCCGCATTGATTGACTTCAGCAGTACCCACCTTAAGTCGATTAACTGTACTAAATTTAATATATAAATAAGTGCTCTCCGCTCTTCTAGTAAGCGGTTGGAGCTAGGACTTTACTGCTATCAGAGTTAGAAAACAGGTATTCCCCTCTCCCTTACTTCGGGGATAGTGCCCCATACCAACATTAAAAGATAACCTGAGATAAGGTATGGAAGCAGTCTGATTATTTCCACTTGAATCGACTTAAGTCTTTCTCTCCTCGTACAGGCTCGTCTCTAGTAAAGAGGAAAGGATCTCTCCTTACCCTATTGTAGGAAAAAGCACTTTCCCCATGTGCTACAAAACAAACTTCTCTAAGCACTAAAACCAAAGCTTAAATAAGAAATGGAAGAAGCTATATTGCAGATCACTTTTCAATTTATCTAAAGTTCAGCCCTTGGACTTGGTTCTATCAGCTATGGAGTCTTCCTCTGGGTCTTCTCGTTTCTAGTACAGAGAAAATCGCAGGATCTCCTTATGTATGAGCTGATGAGCTATATCTCCTGGACAAAACACTTCTCAAACCTGATTTCCGGAATGGCAGCAATCGACTTATTTCTGTGTTACAGCTCTCTTGTAGTACCCCCTACTTGATACGCTAAAAGAAAAGACTGCTTTCATCACTAGTACAAACAAGTATTGTTAAAACACACGTTCTTTCTACGAAAAAAGATTAAGAAGCAAGTGCGCATCCGTGGCTAATAAGGCTTAAGTAAGGACTCAGTTACGATATTTTCCCGGCAGCAAGCACGATAAATAAACTTATTTCACGAATGTTTACCTCTTTTTTATTTCCTCCACCGACTGTGGTTCAATTCAAGTAAGTAAAGGATTGAGCAAGTGAACTGACAGAAAAGCAAATCATACCGCTTGGATTGCTTTGTAAGCAATAAAAGAGATGCGCCTTACTAGGAGCTAAAGGTAGCATTCCCTTAGATAGGCTGTCTACGGAAATTTCTCTGTAGCAAGAAGCCCTGTGAAAGCCATCTCATGGGTGATTGGCCTAGGCCGGGAACAGCACCACAGCGGGAACTACCCTACCCGCCGGTATCAGGCCATTAGTGATATGGGCAAAACTCCTATCGTTACAGCTGCCGAACTACGTCAATTCCGTTTCCGTATATTTCCCTTGTCTCTCTTCTTTAGTTAATGATGAAGCAACTATCCCTAAATAAAAAGTATTCCATTCAAGCATCTATTTTTTTCTGTTTAAAAAATTGCTTATGTAAAGATGTGTTGATCTTCCTTTCTTCTCTTTTTTTCTAGTAGTTAGCCTGGATCGAGAAAGCTACGCCCAATAGAGCTTAGCCATGTGTAGGCCGAAATGGTCTCGCGAAGCCGGTAAACGTTAGCCTAAGAGCAAGTCAAAAACTAAGCGCGAGAAGTTTTTTGAAGGTATATTTTCTCAAATCATACTTTAGGTTAGTGTGGCGCGTTTTAATCAGGCTTCAACCACCCCAGGCTTCGCCCTAATCCCCGTCGTTGGTTTCGAGATTCGTCTAGCCAAATTGATTCGATGAATCATTCTAGAACGAATTTAGCTTCGGTGTATGACAAATTGGCTTGTGATTCCCCTTCTTCGACGAAGGCGTACACGTGCGATAGGGGAAAATGAAGAGGAAGGCGCTAGATTAACGGAAAGCGGCACCGAACATAGCTTTCATTCTGGTTCCTGAACGGGAGGTACGCGGGGCCCCTGGCACATAGCTATTTTTGAATCCTTCCGGCCTGGGATAACCTGTAGGTTGGCCGGTATAATGGAGCCTCTCTCGGGGTTCTGCGATAACGGACACCTGCCCGTCGCGAAGCGGGCGAACAAAGGATTTTGTGCTAGCAAGGATGCGTGCTAGTAGGTGAACGTATCACCAGCCAAGCTAGCCACTTGGAATAATAGGGGAAAAAATCCCCGAGCATCTGGGCCTTTCGAACCGACTTCCGAGTTGCTCCTTAGGTACTGAGTAGCAATAAAGGGGTGGGTTTTTGAGTGTTGGGTTTTGACTTCGGGGTCCCGGATTTACCGACCCGGTAAAGACACTGTTCACTGTTAGGTTTGAGCTTGAGTCCAAGTAGTATCTATCGCTACTTATTCCCATGGTTCTTTGCTAATTAGTTTCAAAAGCTTTTGTTAGCTTAGTAGTAAGTTTACGGCGAGGAGCCAACTGGTTGTTGGACCAACCTATGGTGTGTTCCGGCGAAGCGCCGGGTTGTTGGTAAGGAGCGTGAGCGGGCGGGGAGCTCACACAAGTAAGTTCAGGATCCCCTTTGGCCTTTCTGAAGTGTGGCCCACACACGGCCAGTGGGAAAAGAAAAGGTAGGGGGGAGAATTCCATTATACCTTATAATCGAATTCTAAACCGGCGCTAAGCTGCTGGATGCTTCTGATCAATAGAACAGGAAGAGGAGTCAGCCAAAAAGAAAGACCACCAAAAGTAACGACCACCAAGATACGCATAGTGATTCGATCTTTTGATCACCCATTTTTGGAAAACCATTTTTGGGGGCTTCCGCCTTACACACGGAAGATTGGATTGCCTGAATCACGAGTCTTATATACTGTGTTACGATCACCTCATATTGATAAAAAGTCCAGAGAACAATTTGAAATGGAAATAAAAAAAAAATATCTGGTCATAAAAACAGAAAGGCATGAATTGCGCAAGAAGTTCTTTCGGTTAAAACGACAACGTATATTTGGAGCTCAATATGAAATCCTATTTTCTTACAAGACCCGTTCGGATAAGGGAAAACTCAAGAAATTGCTTTGAAGTCAGATCCTTGCTTAAGTCTTAGTTGCTAGCGTACTTCTTTGTGGAACTCCTTTATTTTTCCGCTTTTCATTCCTCATGCACTGATAAGTAGCAAGGGAGACATAGATGCTGACTTTGCCGGGTATGCTTTATTAGGAGATTAGGCCGAATAAGAGAAAATAGCAAGTGCTTGAGAATCAGCTGTTGTTGGAGTATCATAGAATAAAGAAAATCCCCCTAATTAAAAAAAATAGAAGGGTTCGCCTTTCAGCTTCTTTTCTAGTCTTAGTTAGGGTCTAATACCCAGGTAGAATAAAAGAAAAAGTAAGAGAAGAAGAGAATTAACCCGAAGAAGGGAAGGAAAAGGATAACCTTTAAAGGCGTCTTCTTAGCTTTAAAGAGGCCTTTCAGCATCAAAAGACGAGATCCAATGGTCGAAGCATCCCTATGCAGAGGGACTTTCATCGGCTTGAGGGATATAGAAAGCTTCTTCTTAAAATTGTTCGACTATTGATGAACTTCCTTCACCACCAGCATTGCTTTCATTGATTGCTATTCTATTCTAACCTCTTTATCTGCACCTGAACCAGGAAGGAAGCAAGCATGGGATACTCGATTGAGGAAGCCCAAGGGTTATAGCCCGAATAGACCTGCAGTTATGGTACCCCTGCTGGCTGACTGATTGCAGGGAGCGCAGGAAGCTAAGGCTCCATGTTCGGTTCTGGTAAAGAGGGTGGTGGGTAGGTTAAAGCAGTAGAGAAGATAGGGCATCTAAAGAAGCAGAGGCAGAGACGACGGGAAGGGTAGTAAAAGAAGGAACGGGTAGACTCACTTCTGGTGGTTCGAAATCAAAATTCTTCCTTTCTTTCCGGACCTTCTCCACTTTTATTTCCATTCTTCCTTCCACCCTCACTCTCCTTTCCCTAAAAAAAATTTCAATTCAATAGCTCCCTAAGGGGCCCCCCTCTGATAAGGAAATCAAAGAATATCAATGAATTTTATGACAAATCCGGTCCGATGGCTGTTCTCCACTAACCACAAAGATATAGGGACTCTATATTTCATTTTTGGTGCCATTGCTGGAGTGATGGGAACCTGCTTCTCAGTACTGATTCGTATGGAATTAGCACGACCCGGCGATCAAATTCTTGGTGGGAATCATCAACTTTATAATGTTTTAATAACGGCTCACGCTTTTTTAATGATCTTTTTTATGGTTATGCCGGCGATGATAGGTGGATTTGGTAATTGGTTTGTTCCAATTCTGATAGGTGCACCTGACATGGCATTTCCACGATTAAATAATATTTCATTCTGGTTGTTGCCACCAAGTCTCTTACTCCTATTAAGCTCAGCCTTAGTGGAAGTGGGTAGCGGAACTGGATGGACGGTCTATCCGCCCTTAAGTGGTATTACCAGCCATTCTGGAGGAGCAGTTGATTTAGCAATTTTTAGTCTTCATCTATCTGGTGTTTCATCCATTTTAGGTTCTATCAATTTTATAACAACTATCTTCAACATGCGTGGACCTGGAATGACTATGCATAGATTACCCCTCTTTGTGTGGTCCGTTCTAGTAACAGCATTCCTACTTTTATTATCACTTCCGGTACTGGCAGGGGCAATTACCATGTTATTAACCGATCGAAACTTTAATACAACCTTTTTTGATCCCGCTGGAGGGGGAGACCCCATATTATACCAGCATCTCTTTTGGTTCTTCGGTCATCCAGAGGTGTATATTCCCATTCTGCCTGGATCCGGTATCATAAGTCATATCGTTTCGACTTTTTCGGGAAAACCGGTTTTCGGGTATCTAGGCATGGTTTATGCCATGATCAGTATAGGTGTTCTTGGATTTCTTGTTTGGGCTCATCATATGTTTACTGTGGGCTTAGACGTTGATACCCGTGCCTACTTCACCGCAGCTACCATGATCATAGCTGTCCCCACTGGAATCAAAATCTTTAGTTGGATCGCTACCATGTGGGGGGGTTCGATACAATACAAAACACCCATGTTATTTGCTGTAGGGTTCATCTTTTTGTTCACCATAGGAGGACTCACTGGAATAGTCCCGGCAAATTCTGGGCTAGACATTGCTCTACATGATACTTATTATGTGGTTGCACATTTCCATTATGTACTTTCTATGGGAGCCGTTTTTGCTTTATTTGCAGGATTTCACTATTGGGTGGGTAAAATCTTTGGTCGGACATACCCTGAAACTTTAGGTCAAATCCATTTTTGGATCACTTCTTTCGGGGTTAATCCGACCTTCTTTCCCATGCATTTCTTAGGGCTTTCGGGTATGCCACGTCGCATTCCAGATTATCCAGATGCTTACGCTGGATGGAATGCCCTTAGCAGTTTTGGCTCTTATATATCCGTAATTGGGATTTGTCGTTTCTTCGTGGTCGTAACAATCACTTCAAGCAGTGGAAATAACAAAAGATGTGCTCCAAGTCCTTGGGCTGTTGAACAGAATTCAACCACACTGGAATGGATGGTACAAAGTCCTCCAGCTTTTCATACTTTTGGAGAACTTCCAGCTATCAAGGAGACGAAAAGCTATGTAAAGTAAAAGAAGAAAAGGTTGCCGACTGCTACTAAGAACCTAACAGAACACTTAGAAATAAATGTGAACAAAAAGTTAGAAATAAATGTGAACAAAAAGAAGAAAGAGGGAACTCCTATTGGTGAGAGTCTTCCTATTGAGGCAAGATCCTTCAATGTAGAGACTCCTTCTTTGAATAAAAGGCCTTATAATGTGGGCATATCTGGTTCAAATTTGGATCCAATTTCATTTAATATGGAGCAGTCCATATTGAGGTTCGAACCATGGATCTACGGATCTCAACTTCACTCACAAAGGTGTAGAAAGGGAGCTCGGGTAAGAAGCTTCACCTGGGTGAGGAGATGAATGGTAGGGGCAGAGGACCTGCTAATAAATACTCTTCAGACCCGGGCCGAGGGCCGACCACTCGCTCCATGACTCAAGCGGGCGACCGGGGCTCTTCTGAACCTAGATCCTCACTTCAATCTTTGTCTCCATGAAAGTTCTAGCCTGGCCGAGGCCTTGGGAGGAAAAATGTGAGAGAATTGTTGATAGAGCATATTTACTCTAACAAGGTGGATATTGCTTTTTTTCCTGGAAAGCTGTGCATACATCTTTCAAGCTTACTCATGGTTTGGAAGACTACTTCACCAGCGAGTGTGAGTTCCTCGTCTGAGTCTAGGATTTCCCTTCCCCTCCACTCCCCCTCCATAAATAATCCGTTAGTCTTGGTTTCGAAGTGAATGAAAGGTTTTTATTAGCAGCACGAGTCCACGAATGAGGCTATGACATAGTCAGTTTCATTATGAAAAGGGTGATAACGCAAGGGTGCGTGCTGTGCCAAATCCCCTAGTTTTCCTGCCAAGAGTATTCATATTCATAAGCAGGTACCATACCAGCAGAAGACATCTTAGTAAGCTGAATCGGCTGTCTTTGAAGTGCTTTAAGGAGGTGAAGTTGTTATTGGGAGTTGGATGTGGGACTTCGAGGAGTTTGGGGAAACTCCCCCAAGCAAATCGAATTGGCTTGAATGAAGATCCCCTTCTTCCTAGGACTAAGATTAAGGACTTGAATAATATTGTATGCACTTGCACCTGCCCACCTGAGTTGAGTAGTGGACTAAGCTTGGGCTTCCACGGGGAAGCCTTTTGGAAACGTTGGAACTCTTCTTTTGAAAAAAACAAGAAGCATTTTAGGTGACATTTCTTACATACTAAAACAAAGAAGACCACTTCGTGGTAGTAAGGGGTTCTCAAGCGTTTACCAACTGATGGTACGTTTGATCAACTGAAACCTCTAGATCGATTAGTTGGCGAGCAGAAAACATATTGTTTCGACTTGAAGTCCGCCACGGATAGTTGGCCTTTGGTACTCCTGTTCGAGATAATGTGTTATCTGTTCGATCGGTCGTTCGCCTCTAGTGTGGTGAATTCCGCACTAGCTTGGAACATCTTCGAGATCCCCTTTGTAAAGAAGAAGTTCTCTCATATTTCTTTTGTGGCTGGACAACCGCTTGGATACTACGCTTCTTGGCCTTTATTTGCATTGTCTCCATCACATGGTTGTGTGGTGGGCTGCAGAGCAGGCTCGGCCTGGTGAGCTTTTGGATAAATACGCAGTACTCGGTGATAAAAAGTACCCATACAATTGTCCAAGGAAGGAAGCACATTCTATGATGGACCTATGCCTACTCCTACAATGGCAATATCCAGAACTGTCGCTCCGTAGGGTGGGGAAGGCAACTGGTAATACGCAAATTTAGTAAAGAAAGCCGGAAATACCCTATACTTGTACAGGGCTAGAGACTATAGGCTCTCCAGGTAATCAATCTATGCTAAACCTCCCAGGTAAGGGAGAAGTCGCATATACACTATCGGAATCGTTATAGAATTCGCTGCTATTGAATCAGCTGGTATAGAAGAAGCCGCACATTCATCCGCTGTGCTAGAATAAATGGCATCGGAATGCTGCAAGCCAAGTGTGAAAGAAGGAGCAGGAGATTCATCTGACTCTATCAAAGAAATTGAACCTGTCTCCACGAGATCTTGGGAATAGAAGGGGAATTTCAAATCCTATCAAAGACTCTTTCTAAAAGCTATTTCTTAGTGAGTGTGAATCCTACAACTACTAGTCATATGGCGCGAAAGGGTATCAAAATAACTAAGAAACTGAGGCTAATACAAAAGATTCGAAATCGGAAAAGAATAATACAAAACTTCTATCGCAGAGATGTTGAAACGAGTGGTTTTCCCTAGGAGAATTGGTAGTTTAACCGAACCTTAGGTTAGGTGTGGTTGAGTAATTCAGTAATGTTTGAAATGCCCTCAAGGAGGTAGTAAAAAGGCTGAAGCTCATCGAAGCAGACCAGAGACCTAGTCAAGGAACAAGCCGAGAGAGCTACTGCCCTAACTCACTAACTCGGGAAAAAAACAACTCTCTTTCTATAGCTACGGATCGGGGGGCTACTCAACGCCCACTAGGGTCCCCTCTTTGAGAAGCTCCGAAGTTCAGAAAAGAGCTACTTCAGGAGCTGCCCAGCATCAAGTCAGTCTGACCTTTCCTCTCCAACTCCGAACTCTTTACTCATTAGATTAGGTACATGGATTCCGCTCTTCCCGAAGCCAAAAAGGTTCTGTTCTGAAAGAGCTCGAGCGTAGTGTACGAAGCGAAAGGGAATGAAGGCTGATCGGTTGAGCATACCTTATACGAGAAGGAGATAAGAGGCTCGTACGACAGGTAGAGGGTTTAAGAGTGGAAGACCTTTCGTTTAATATGCCTTCTGTCTAACCGGTCTTGGCAAGAATGCCTTCTTCTATAAGAAGCTGCGACGAAGCGAATCTATCATCTGGAACCCCAAGGAGCACTAGACTGAATTAGTAATAGCTGTACCTTATTAAGCAGTAGCGGTAGCAATAGGATAAAGTAAGGCACGAAAGTAACTTCTTGCACTAAGGCAAGGTTTAGAATCTACATGGGGAAGGGAATGAGCTGGTGCTTAAATAGCCATTGTTTGCCGGAGGGAAAGAAAGGGTTGTGAAAGAAAAAGCTTCACATTCAGGCACAGAATCAACTGTGATCGAATAAGCTGTTTTGAGGTCTAGAAGCAAGGTACTGATTGGGGAAGGCAGGGAAGTAACTGAACTGACTTAATCCTTTAGGTATTCGAAGAGCAGAAGGCTTACTAAGAAAAGCAAATGAATAAAGAGTAGGCATCTCATGCCATGGTTGTTGTGAAAGAATCAAAGAAACTGTTGTCAGAATAACTGTCCATGTCCGATTCTATTCCTTCGACACCTTCCACCAGCATTGGATTCATTCTTAACTATCCCAACAAGCCCAGCTAAGAGCCTATTGGTCTTACCAGCAGCCTATCCTATTCTCTGCTCCCGAAGAGCCTAGACCGCTAATGCCGTTGAATGAACGAAGACTTCCTTTCGGAAATGCTGTTGAAAGATTCATCCTCTGTGTAAAGCAACATCTTTTTTCTTGTCGTCTTTCGTTCTCTGAGAGCGCGTCTATCTTCTTAGGGGTCTAGTCTCATCCTCGTATCATAGTCGGCTAAGGTACCTTGAAGAAGGGCCATTTCCCTCTCGTCCTATTGTGGTAAGGTAGCAGTCAAGTCTTGGAAGCAAAAATTGCCAGTCTGGTTGTCTGATTGAGTAGCCCCGCAGTCCGTCCAGCCTAGTTTCCTATAAGTGAATGAATTGTCGGGAATGTCTATCTCGAAAACAGCTGATATGCGCCAACCGTTACCCGGAGAAGACGCTGCAGAATAGGTTTTGGGCTCAACCAACGTATGAGAATGAGGTCACTCTAACGATAGGTGGAAGGAGGGGAGAGTCTGCTTTGATAGAACCAGGAATGAAGGGTTCTTTATTGGAAGGAGTGGGAAAGATAGCATTTTTTGAAAGCTATGTGCCTACCGGTCGATAAGTAGTTCCACTGCACTAGATGTGCGCTCTACTGAAACTTTGGCGAGTGCTTGCACGATCTGCTGCATCTGTTCTTTTAGTTCCTCGATTGAAGTTTGGATTCCATGGGATACTATTCATATTCTATCATAGGAATTGCTTTTGCACTGATGAAAACAGACCGAGCAGGGGAGGCAAAAGGTATGACATTGGAAGCTGCTTCAAGGTAAGCCCCTGAATTGGTTATGCCCACGACTTGTATCAGAGAGTGTGAACATGGCATTGGGGGCACAATTGAGATTCCATTTCGGGAGTTATCATAGAGGAACTGTACGACATAAGGCAAGTGATAAGCCAGAGCAACACGATGAGAGGTAGGCCTCGTCCAATGCCACTCAGAAGCAGAAGCTGTGGGCTTCCGAGAGCCCAACACCTGCATCTCACTGTCCAGTTATTAGCACCTCCAACTCGTCTAGCTCATCCCGAAATGGCCATTCCTTTACAAAGTGCTTGTTGTCCAGAACTGTCCGAACAGTTAGTTCTACCACTTCTGACTATGGATAAGAAAATATCCCATTATCATACAAGTAAGACACATCACTGTAAACATCAGTTCCAGACACTACAGCCGGTACCCCTGCCTCTGCCGATTCATTCATTCCCGCTAGAACTAGAAATAGCGAAATGGCGAGGCGAAGCTGTGGAACACAGCGAGACTAAGGCTACATTCGCACCGCACTCACCAGCATCTAGATGCCGTTGGCACCGTCTCCTGCTCCAAAAGCAAGCCGGGCACCGGCTAGACCGGAAACACACGCCTGCGCGCGCGGGAGGCTGAAGGAAGCAGGTTGCCTATATGACGGGACCAAGACATCGTCCTACCCTCAGGGTGACGAGTAACGGCCTGAATAGCGCTTATAGGAAGGATAAGTATGGTTATTTATCCTAAACGCCCTCTCCGGGTTACCTCTAAACGGAAAAGCTCCCAATGCGAGGAGGCGTCCATGGGAAAAAATCGGGCGAGGGTCTTCTTCTTACGTGAGAGAGAATAAGGCCAAGGAAATAGCGTTCTATCAACAAAGAAATTCCAGGTGAGCCAACAGGCAATGCATATTGTGGTCCCATAGCACGAGAGAGCTTTTCGTTCCTCTCCCTGAAGTTGAGCGTCCTAGACGTCCTCCTCTCCCTGGAGGTCGTTTTTCTTCCTGCCCGCTCTTCCGCTCCTCTCGCTCTCGCTCGATCTCCCTTGCCTCAAGGTATTTCCCTTGCTTTCGGGCGATACATAATTGAGTTGAATATTCCTATAGGATTTCCTAGCCAAGTGGGAATAATAGAATAGGATGGATCTGATGATATAGGGTCTTCCTGCGAATCTATCTTCCCAGTCAAGTCACCAGTAACATATTCCCATTCCCCATAAGAGGACAACCATAGAAGTATGGGGCCTTGAAGTCCGTCCTCTAAACGCCGCAGTTCTTGAATCTGAACTAGAATGATACAAGATGAAACCTTCTAGCACTGATAGCGCTATCAGTCTCAATCTAGGAGGGGAAACAACCAGTAAAGATACATCTATAGTAACTCTCACATTAAGATGATCATACATTAACCATTCCGTCCCGACTAAGCCGTTCAGTATCGACCCAGCAGTCCCAACCTAGCAGTCCCAGCATTCCAGTCTAGCCCTTCCAGTCTGGGTATGGAAGTCAGTGCTCTATCGCCCCCGCTCTTTCGACCAAGCCTATAAGCTTGAATCTCATGATAGTTCTGATGTAAGTGTGAAAGAACGCATATATAAGCGTATATTGAGATTCGGTATCATAAGCGACTATAGAGGGATCAATACTAGTTTGGACTATCCACTCAGATATTGGGACTTACATCCCTTAATGCGCTTGAAGTTCTAGATGGTGACATTAGTGCGTTTTCCCGGGAAAAAAGGCATAACTGACTTTTCCCTTCATAATTGGCATTTTCAAATTCATTTATTTCATTTTACCGGGATTTTTCGTTGTCACTGACTTTTCGCTAATAAATTGCATTTTCAAATTCATTTATTTCAATTTCCCGGGTTTTTTGGCATAACAGAGATTTCCGCTCTAAAGTGGCATTTTCAAATGACATGATTTCATTTTACCGGGAAAAATTGCTGACTTTCGATGGAACACTAACCCAATCAGTCTAATTTAAAGCATCAGTCGCCAAAGACACCTCTCCTTGAAGTCGAGCGTACGTCCTAACTTCCCTCTCGCTTCGCTCACGCCCGCTAAAGGCCCTCTCCTGTAAGTCGATCATATGGACATATTTCCAGTCAGTATGGAAGGGGCCCCATAAGATTCAACCTTAACGCACTGAAAGCTAGTTTCTTATATGCCTTCTTTCACACTATCATATATTCGCTTTTTCCAATGGATTCTAGATTACTGGAATCCTAACTCTCATGAGCCTCCGTATCTACCTTATTGAACTTCAAGCGCCTTAAGGGTCTAGCAAGAAGTTACAATCTAGGAGGAGAGGGGCCCCAATATAGGAGCATAAACAACTAGTATACGCACCATGTCTGTCCTCCCGCTTCGATATTCATTCTACTTAAACATCAATATCAGTCCCTATCATCCATATTCACCCTTTCAAACCCTCAATTCTCTCATTCAAACCTCTTGTATATTGTCTATGTGAATGTTGCCATAAAGATTCAGAGGGGCAAGGAGTCAGTAGCCAAACAGCTAGTCACTTGATTTCCCTTTCCGGGGTACAATATCAAGTCAGTATGGGGGCTAATTGCCTCCACTTGATACAGACGCTTTCTTGGAACTAATTCATAGGCGCAATCAGACGGAAGTCGAAAGGAAGGATCGGGCTTGGCTTCCATTTATT